CGAAAACCAAAATCAGAATAAGAAGTAGCATGATTATCGGATCATCATGCATAAGCTTATCTGCATGGTAAACTAGTTTACCACACAGTCGACAAAAAATACGTTCGGTTTTGGATATCATTTGGACTTCTTTTTTATAGGAGCTTCGCTCCCAACCCAAAAGAGAAAGGAGACTTTTATTTTGGTTGGCCTTGGTTTTTCCAAGGAAATAAAACCTTATTTTTTGAGAACGGAACATGAGCGGTAGACTGAACACCCACACAATCTCGATTTGACAATTTAAGAAATGGAAGAATTGACTGTTTGATGCAATGAGACCGTTCATCTTACTACAGCAGAGAGGCTACCTGGACACGACCTTTCGCGCAATGGAAATGGTACTACTTGTGTCCCTAAGGGCCCCGTCTTCCTTTTCAGAGAGAGCTGAATCAGAACATCTTTCTCTATGATAATTTTAGAGTCAAAAGGGAACCGAAAACATTTCTTTTTTGTGAGAGCAATGATGAATCGAGCCGCATCACATCAACTACTTAACTTAACATACGCGTTTTCTTGTTGCGTTGCATTCCATTGTTTCAACCCTTCCCGCTAAAATGCAAGTATCCGCTGATACCGGATCAGATCACGAAGAAACGGGAACAGCCATCTCAAAAGAAGTAAGTTCTTGATCATTTCCATGGGAATGTGATTTTAGCGGTTACGAACTTGAACTTGGCAGTAGCCACGAACTCTACTATTTGACTTACTATACGCGTTTTCAGAGGAGCAACATGATACTTGATTTTCCGTTGGTTGTAGTCTTCTCTTATATTTTGCCTGGCTCTATTATTTGGTTCGTAAAAGGGAGTAGTGAGAAAACGAGAGTAAAGAAAATGGAAGCAGCCGTGCCGGAACGGAATTACGTTATTAGTACTCGGTTAACGTGTTGTATGTTATTGTGACAAATAAACGAATAAGCATTGATTGATAAACTAGTTTCTAGTTTGGAGGTCTAGTCAATAGTAAGCTGGTCTACCTTTCGTGAATGATAACTTGACTTTGAATAGCTGTAGGGACTGTTATCGGCAGTGTAGCGGCAGTTCATTGTTGTTACGAGCCCGATAGTCAAGAGAATCAGGAATAGAATGGTTTGCAAATATCATTGCTTCTTTCCTGACTTAAGTCACATAAGCACGTTCCAATGGAACTTGTCAATTGAGATTTCTTACGTAAATAGTGAGTGAGCTCGCTTAGATAGTTCGTGGGTCTAAGGTAGTACCAGGTATAGTAGGGACAGACAGGTAGTAGTTTGAAGGGATGCCGTGAACATAAGCCTTGCATTTCTTCATTTCAAAACTCCTAACAAAATAGGGGAATGAAAGTGTAGGGGTGACTTGACGTTACGAAATGTCGAATCGGCACCAACGAATGTCACTAGGTGAGTTGACTATTATCGGAGCTAGGTGAGTTGATCAACCCGAGAGTTCCCTAGTGTAGTAGAATCGCATTCATTCAGTGAATGCAACTAGTTTTTTCAGCTTGAGTAGTGGAACATAAGCATGGCACTTTTCTCGTATAGCCCCAATAGGGACAGGACTAGGGATGCCGCGACGTTGCACAGTATAACGTTCATGTCCCTTGCACAGTATGTAGTGAAGTCAAGAGGTAGGTATAAAAGACAATAAAAAGAATGTGCCTTTGGTTTGTAAACAATGGCGGTTCGCATCTTCCCAAAGCCTAGGAAAGCATTAGCTTTCTTTTGCGCAACCGAGGATTGAACCTGATCTTTTCACACGAATGTCACAAGCAAGTTGGAAAGTAGGTTTCCCTTCTCAAGTAGGTTTGGTTGGTTGGCATAGGACAGGGTTGATTCAGACAATCTGGAAGTGAAGTATAGGTTTTCAATCGATAGGAACTGCTGTTTTGTTGCTTGTAGCGACGTGGGAGGGGACATGTACACAAGTATCTAACTACCTCATATCTGCTTCAAGTTTGACCCGAATGCCTGTGGGTGGGCTTATGGTATGAACTTTTTCTTCCTAGATGCGTGGAGGAGAGAGAAATGCACTTAGCAGTACCACTATTGTCTGAATCTGGTACGTAAAATAGATTTGAGTAGTTTTTACTTCTGTTGCATATAGGCCCTAGCTAAGCCCAATTGCATGAGCTCGACATTGAGAACTTAATTATTTCACATACCCACCTCTACTGTCCATCTGTATCACTAACCTAAAAATCCACGTTGACGCAATCTCTCCACTTTTTGACCAGCAGAGGAAAGGCACACCGAGGGTGCAATTACATCAAGAACGAGGTGGAAGGAGCACGTATTTGCATAAGCTCTTGTAATAAGTCCGGTTTTTTGGCATCATCTATGGGGCCGTACACGTTAGATAGCGGGAAGGTATAACATCTGCCGGTAGGAAGCCCATCTGGAGCGGTTTGGTTTACGAGCATTTCTGGCATTATTTAATAGAGTTTAAAGTTTTGTTTGGCTGTAGGCAGAAGTCTTTGGTTCCGCTTTGTTAACAAACGTGCCTCTCTTTGCTTTCTCACTTTCCCAGAACTGCTACTTTCCTGCTTTTAGTACATTGCTTTTCGTATCATCTATGAGAATTCTCGTTTCAGAAACTCCTCAATATAGTCGTTATGGGTATTAGAAAAACCAATATATCCAACGCAATCCAATGCCGTATTCTGAGTCTCATGTTTCTTTGGGGCTGTTCACCTATGAGAAAGAGTTCTTGGCCGTTGCTTTTTAACCCGGGTAGTTTGCTTTCGTACTTAAGCAAGGGAATTTGATGAAAGGTAATTGCTCTTTCTTTTACACCGGTGTGAAAGTGCCTTTCCTCCTTTTATTGCGTCTCCTCCTAACGCATGAAGCTTCTTACTTGGGGGGTCTATAGCACATTAGAAAGTCAGTGCGGATGCTTCTTGTATAGGGTTTCTCCAAAACATTCTTTCGTGAGAAACGATGGGCTGGGCTATGTCTTCGGTCTGTATGAATGCGAGTGCATGAAATATGTGAGGAATGGATTTCTATGAGCTATGAAAAAGAGGCTATCGAACCAGAGTTCTTGATTAATCTTTATGATTTTATTAGCTAAGTGTGGAACACAGATTGCGTGAGGAAAGTCAATTTCATAATTGAATAAAAAAGATTCTTATTTGTTTTTTCACATCGATTCCGGGTACTAACAAGATTCCTTCGTATCATCTATTCCCATACTTGAGTAAATAGTGCAATTCTTTCTCGTAAATAGTGTGATGCCGCTAGTCCAAAGCTAGCTATCGGTTCCAGCAAATAAAAAATAAATGGAATATCGTAGACGGATGTCGGTAGTAAGAAGCGAGCTACTTGGTCTGTGGAAAGGAATGCTTTTTGACTCGGAGTCCTGTACCTTAGCGCTGTGCCCGCGCTATCACAGTCTTTCTACCACTTTATTCAGCAAAATCTCATTATGGTTTCAATGGCGGACCTTCCCCTAGTAAGAGGCCGCAGGATCCCTCTCCTGAAAAAAAGAACCTTCGTAGAGATACCTATCTATGCCTCAGGACCTAGTGTTGTGCTTCTTTGCACTAGGAGGTTTCACATTCTCTTGAATGGCAATTCCTTTCTCTTTGGGTTTACTGATACCAGTCTTGGTTACTGGACTCTTAGTAGTCTTAGCAGCTTTAGGGTTAGTACCAGTAGTGGTTTCAGAGGCGCGAAGCGATTGATTGGCTCTGTGTTAAGCTAACAATGCGAGTAAGTATCAGCCCAGGCAGTTGGTCCTTAGTTTTCTACAAGCCGAGTTCAGAACTTTGACAACAGACAACAGAAAATGCTACTTCAGTCTTGACCCGACTGATACTTAAATCTGTCAAAGAGCATTTGTTAAGCATTAATACAAGTGAGGATTGATTGGAAATGTGTCAACCCCGCTACACTACAGCATTCTCGCGATGCAATGCGCCAACATATGGTAATGCTTGCAATACCTATTACTGTACAATGTTCATTCCATTTTGGACTGATATTGGTTTCCTTGCAATAGCTTGATGCAACTATCTGTGCAACCGGTGACCCAATGATGAGAGATGTCGTAGCTGAACCGTGAAGTAGGCGCGGAAGTAATAATCCGCGAGCTGGAGCTAACGAAGTTCCTGTGGTTTAGAGAAAGAAAATCCGAGTTTTCTTGCTTGCTTGATCAGTTTGATCTTTTCTGGTGCATTTTTTATCGTCTGCCTCAACGACTGGTATCATGGGAATGGCTTCCTAGGGCTTGCCCTTGCTTTGTCAACTCATCTTTTCCTGGCTTCATTCTAACTTTTGATTGGTTTCATGCTGGCTTAAGAAAGTCCACTAGGTTGATTCTTGGAAAGAGTTTCACTACCCTAGCAATTGACGTGTAGAATAGTTGTAGGTAGAACCCCTCGAGCTGTTTCAATGTCTTTTCAGAGCCGACTACCTATCTGCTACTCTCATTGATTCTCTCATAACATAAGGTGATCAGACAGGCTAGTCTAGCTCACGAGCAGCTGAGGAAGGTATTCCCCGATCGAAATCTCATGTTCCGCAAGAAATTCAGTACTTTTCCCTCTATCGCGTTGGCCAACCTTTAAGGAAGCGTGGGCACTCACACCACCAATCAGCCGGTTCTATTGATTTACCTTTCGTGTCTAGTCTAGTATAGTCTAGTCTAGTATAGTAGGGATGGAAAGCCCGTTGATCCCTTCTCTAGCTATCAAGGCAGGGACAACTCCTGGGCAATAAAGAACTAGCTCTTCTCCTTATCCTTTTTCCAGTACCTATTCCCGGATTCACGTATATAGTAGCGATAGTAGCGAAAGAAGATGCGCTAACGCAATCAAGCTACTCCGTACGGAACACCTCCTTTCGTGCTACCCGCCTGGGCAGCACTCACTCGAACTAAGAAGTATCATCTTTTTCAGTAGAAGCAGAACTTTTATTTCCGTTTTCAGGTGTCCTTCCAGCTTGAGAACTATTCTATTAGTAGGCTCGACGGTGTTCATCCCGAACTCCTTTTGTTTGTATCGAATACAACCTACTCTTGGCATCCCTCCTATCTCCTGGGGTTGCATCTTTCCCGGACTCGGGAGTAGTAGGGTGGATCGCAGATAACAAAACCATCCCTAGGAGAAATAAGCATCAATTTCATTGACCTGGATTCCTGACCTCGACAGAAGAACCTACTTCTTGTTCTCCTTTGCCAGTTTCTATATTCTTTCTTGAATCTCCGTTGGAGATTGATCCCGCTCTTCAGAATCCTCCCTTTGAAATGTGCTTTAGTCGGACTAATTGGATAGAGCTTTTTATGATTATGTTATCTTAGAAGATCTAGTTGCTCAAGAAGAAGCAACTCCGTTCGCGATACCCTTGTGGGAATAACTCCTTTCCCTTTATCCCTCGTATCGTATACTAATAGAGTTGCTTAACTTGACTTCACTAGCCTTAAGTCCGGATTCCCGCAAAAATTGGATAAGACTGTTATCGTAGAATGAACATCCTGCTTTCTCGATGAAAAGACAATCTAATCATCAAAAGATCTTGCTTTCCTTAGTTCGAAAGAAAGGCATCTCATTCATAGGAATTAGCGTATAGAAAGGTGCAATCAAGTATGCGCTAACGCAAGGGATTCGCGCTCAATCCTAAGCTTGTTCTTTACTTCAGAAGATGGAATCCCGGGTTAGAATTGCAGTTCACAATAGGCTTTTTGGCAGGTCCAGTTGAGATATGATTTCTTCTACCTGACTACTAGAATATAGAAAGATAAGATTGATCGCACTTATCCGTTGCTTATACCAAAATTCTGTGATAATCTCATCAGAGCACGACTAGAATGCGATAGAGCTAAGTAGGACAATAGATGATAGGTCGGATAAGCACATCGGTCCTCGGGCCACCTGTAAACTACTCACAAGCATCGCTCGACAAGCAGTCAAGTAGTTGATTTGATGCCGCCCTTCTACGTAATGTAATATTATTAAAGAGGACGTTAAAGTAGTGGTTAAGTTCTGCAGTACTTTGTGGAATTGAATGAAATAGGGGAGTAAGGTGCAAGTTAATTAAGAATGGGTCTCGAACGACCTTAGCGGCCTTTTAGCACAGTATAGTTAGAAGTGTAGAACTTGTGCCCTTACTCGCTTTCATAATAAGTAGATAAAAGGGGGGTATGCCTTTATTCCCTGCAGGGTGGGATAAGAAAAGGAAGAGCTATGATAGCCCTCTCGCCTAATACCTGATTTCAAGTAGCACCATCGGCTTTCGGGCAGAACTCTGGATCTACGAATAGATAAGAAAGTGACATAATGCTACGCGTCAATAAAGTGGTTGATAGATAGGCGCGCAGCGTGAGGATCTTAGTTCCTGGAAGGCGGCTGTCTTCATCTGAATAGAGAAATAAGAATATATTAATAAATAAATCTATTTCGATACGCACGGCGGCTAGAGTTCGATGTTGGTCATAGTAAGCTTATCTACGGATTCTGCAACTGGTGACCTTGCTTAGCCACACCTTGCTGTACCATTGTACTAGCTTACTTACCCGACCCAGGAGCGAAGCTCTTTACTTTTGGCTTTTCCTATGGAAGAGGCGCGTGCGTCTGACTTTGCTACAACGTTTTGGTTCAGATAGATCAGTTGGTTAGAGCAAAGGACTGAGAATGGGGTGTTTCGGTCTCATCCCTCTTCATCTTTCTTTTCTATCTAATTTTATCATATATAGTGTAGTGTAGTTTGATTTCATATGGTTGCTCACTGATCACACTCCACCTTTGCCACCTACTGCTACTAACTCACTACCTCCCCAAGTTCAGCTGGTACTCGCTGTTGCACCAGGAGCTGTTAGGCTCGGTGCTAAAGCATGAGTATTTTGTACCCAGGAGATAGCGGTGAAAACAGAGCTGTTTATGGCCTAGAGAAGCGACCTTAATCCACTTGCTCGGGTCTTTCGGGTATCTAGCTTACGGAAAGCCTGGACCAAGGATTGCTCTTGCCGCTCTATAGAGGAACTTGCATAACAGACATGACTTAGACAAGCAAGACAACTCTGAATCACTTCCTCTTGATTACAATACAAAGCTGCTGTCGCTCTGACATGGCTATCCTGACGGGAATCCTCGGCTGATGAAGCGCCAGGTTGGCTTACCTGTGCTCTTCCTCTTAAGAAAGCGTAATCTTACCTGACTAGAGTATGGTGCGGGAGGAAGAAACCTACAGACTGGTACCGGTTCCCCAAGGTGTGATTAGGGTTCCAGGCACTTAACCCAGCGCCCGTGGAGATAACGGGATTAAAAAAGATTTGATTTGATCGGTGCGAAGAATAGCTATGTTTCGTGAATCTCTGTCTCTTCCTATTCATTCGTTGTCACTTCCCGATAGCTAGATTCGATAGCGGCCTATGCCTTAATGGCATCAGTCTGAGATGTTCGATAAGGCAGATCTCTGGGCATTCATTCAAAAATTTCGTCCTCTTTTGTCTCTTCGATCCTCTTTCTTAATGAAAATGAAATAGATATAGATCCTGCCGAATCCTTAGTTTAGCCTTCGCCTAGGCCGAAGGTCCGATGCCTGCTGCGCCCTTCCACAGTTATAGTCTAATACTTCTAAGTTCTTCTCCTCGCGATCCAGTGCCGTTGCAGCAAATGAGCAACCCAGTGAAAGAAAGTTTTCCACTCCAGCGCGTCCTGCGGCCTTCTTCCTACTAGGATTTGCAGTCCGTACATGCAGTCTCAGTTTCGGAGGAATCCACTTGAAGTGCTTCCCCATCTTGCTTGACTCAAGTTGGAACTTTCTTACTTGGAGAAAATAGAATCTATCTTACCCTACTTCATATGAATAGAGGAGAGGGGCCGAAAAACCCAATGATGGAAATCGCCATGCAACTGCTGAGGCAAGTTAAACGTCGTTATTTTTTTAGTTGAATCTCAAGGACAAAGACGGTAGGTTGATAATATGCCATGCCGCGAAAACCGAATAGAAAATCAAGCATGCCCCTTAACACCACGTTATTGTTAAGTCTACGTTCTTAAATGTTACAAAGTAAGGCTTCGCGCCTTTTGACCGCTGCGCGCCGCTAACGTGCCTTCGGCCTTGCTTTCTGCTGCTCATGGTTATTTTGGCCGATTCATCTTCCAATATGCCAGTTGAAACCATTCTCATTCGTGACTCCTCTTTATGGCGGCTTGACCTGTAGTAGGTATCTGGTTCACTGCTTTGGGTATTAGCACCAGGGCTTTCAATCTACCGGGTTTCTATTTTCACCAGTCTGTAGTCGATAGTCAAGGTCGTGTTATTAATACTAATACTTGGGCTGATATCTGAAACCGTGCTAACCTTGGTTAGGGAGTAATGCACGAACGTAATGCTCACAACTTCCCTCTAGACCTAGCTGCGATAGAAGACCACCTCAACGTTGTCCAGTGAAAGAAAAAAAAATCCAGCGCAGGTTGCGTAGCAAAGGTTCGTTTGATTCAAAGACTGAGGGAGGGATAATAAGCTATTCGCTAAGAGGAGTAAGTCCTCATTCCGTAAGCCCTATTCAAAAAAAGTGGAAGTGTTGGGGCTACCCGACCAAGAGAGAAGACAGGGTCAAGCCGACGCCGCCCTTCCTCACCTGCCTGAATGGAATGAATATCTCCTTCGTCTAGTCGAGAAGGGAAAAAGCCCGGCGGGGAACTGGACCGTGACTCTTCTAAACCATTACATGACGGAGAAGTCCATTCTCGTCATGATCGATCCACGTCCTACCATAGTGCCCGGAGAACCAGGCTTGCTTAGCTTACCAAGCTAGCTTACTAAGCTAAGCGCGAAGGAATTTTTCTAAGATGCAGAGCTAGCCAGAAGGTAGCCTAGCTTGCTTCTAGAAGATTCTATAGTGATCCACAGGAATCGGTCTCGGGTGACGCGCCTCCCTAGTCGTCGAAAGATTTCATCCCTCGGTCGTTAAGGAGCAAGAGGATGCGCTAACGCGCAACGGCTTTCTAGCTAGTTGCTCAATCCGTTGCTTGTTTGGTTCGAGGTTGAGCTCACCCGCCGCCCTACGTCAGTAGTCTTCCTAACTTCTATTCCCTTTTTTTGCTCTAAGGTAAGGTCCTTCAAGAACAGCATTGCGGTCGCAACGGGGCTCTGGGTGAATATTGTCCGCCCGTATGAGCCGGGCTGTGAATATTTATAGGTCGGGGTCTTTACTGAAAAACCACAATACTACACTACAACAATTTTAAGAAATCCGCAAGTGACTATAATTTGAATTCACTAGTCGTGTTGAGTTGAGGCTTATTTCAATATAACAAATCTGCCAATCCCGATATTCCCACATTTCATTCTGGTCCAGTGTCCATTCCTGAATGAAAGAAATGAGCTTTTTTGCCCCTTCACTCACTTCTGAATGACTCCTTTAGCACTCCCTTTTTTATATAAAAAAATAGATACAGTTTACCTTTACCATACCTTCCAACCAAGCAAGAGTGTTTTTTGCAAGCTTTTTATAGCCGCTCTTCCTAGGGCAGGGCAGCAAGTCTCTTATCCATATTGAAAGCAGAAGTTTGAAAGTTTTGATAACAGGTTCTATGAAAAGCTAGCAATCCTGTGAGTTTTCCAAAAGTGAGGCTAACAATAGCTATTAAGTCTACTCTTATGGGGATGATTGAGTGGAAGTTGGATAAGGATTGGAGTCGGATAGGGTGGGAGTAGGTCCAGCCGAGAGGGCCATAGGAGTGGTCCGGACGAGCTTACTCTTAGCCATTGGAAGTAGTTGCTGATGGAAAAGTAAGAGTTGCTTAGGTTTAGTGTTAACTATTATGTTTTACTCTAAGTTGAAATTCAATCTTTAGAAATCACAACTAGAGGGTTAGTACTTGGATCGAACTCTCGGCTTTGGGGCATTTTTTCTACCTTGGGTGACCTAAGGAGAGAGAGGGATCATCAGTCTGAGCTATGGTTCCTGCATCGAAAGGATTCAAATAACGTACCAGAATATGTACAGAGGCATCTTCTTTATCTCTCTATATGGGAAGA